GACATTCAACCCCCCCTTTTTACCATTAGCAAGAACTTGTTTCAGTTGCATATCATAAGGAATTCTAACAACTGCTTCAAATACAGTATCAGGAAGTACCGCCTGTGGAACCTCAATATCCACAGGCTTATTAGCTAAATGGCAATTGGCGCATACAATACGACCAGTTGCTTCTCGCGGATTTTCAAAACCCTGCTGCGCAAAAATGGGATATGCATTTGAAATGGATGCCCGAGTTATTATATATATCATAAGTGATACGGAAATGAATCGAGTAATTTGTTCCTTTATCGAGGAAAAGGTATTTCTAATTTGCATGGTTCGGTCGTTGATCCCGAAAATTTCTACAATAAATTTTGGTAGGTCGCTAGTATAGGTCCCTATCCACGATTCTGCTATTTACTGAAATCATTTTGTTGTAATATAAGAGGAATCCTCCGGATGGGTAGAAAGAGTGAGGTAAGTACGACTTTGAATGCTTTGCTTATGTACAAAGTCAGAAACATTATAATTGGATCAGGGAATCCTTTTCAGTCATTCATTGAATGATAAATCACTACAAGTGACGGAGATACACGATTTAAATAACGGAAAATCCAATATTTAAAAATTGTATCTAGAATGACTGGAAACGTGGAAACAAGACCAGATATCATTTGATCATTATGAGCAAATCCAAAATCGTTGTAGATATAGCCAATCATGAGTTCCCAACCGTGGGGTGAATGGAATCCGATACATAAATCAGTTACTAAAAGAATAGAAAAGGCTTTTATTGTGTCGCTTAAATTATATAGAAATTCTTGAACCCAAGAATTAAAAATAACAAGTTCTTCATTACTCAGAATAGAATACGCACTTAGAATAATGAAACAGATTATATTTGTGGAGAAGTTCAAAATTGTATGGATATGCTCCTCGTCGTGTATCTTGATCAATTGGATTGTTTCTTTGTGGAGCGCCATCCGAAATTTTTGTAGATGTCTTTCCGGGAATTCCTTTATCATTTCGTCCAAGAGGAATCGCTCCTCTAATTCTATGAATTTTTCTAGAATACTCTTTTCTTGAATATCATTCAAAAAAGTTTCGGATTGCCTAGTATTCCACCAATTAGTAACCCAAGATTCTAGACTTTTATTAAATGAGAGGGAGATCCACCAGGGCAAAAAGACGACAAATACTATAGATGAAAGATATCGAAGGGGAATGGATACGTTCTTTTTTGTCATTTTTTCATCTGTGAATTGGTAATGAACTCACCTCATTCGTTGACTCTATGCGATCTAATATTTCTATCAAGCGGAGTTACATTATAAGGTATCGCGCCTATTCTCCTTTTTTAGTTGGGATTCAGAGGTTAGTCCTTGAATCTAGTATAGAAAAAATACAGAAATAGAAGAAGAACCCACTTCGAATTCGAATTCAAATGAAGAAATAATAAAAAAATCGATTGTTTCCAGATATCTCAATTGATCAAATATTCGACGAAATTACTCCCCTTTGATGAATACCCGAAAGATTCAAATAAAGAATATTTTTCGGATTTCGAAATGAAAGAAATTCCTGTCTATTAAAAATGAAAATATAAAATATTTCGAAAAAAAAATTTACAGACAAAAAAAGTTTCGTTTTATGTTATGACTGCTCCGTACACGTTTGCTTTGCTTTGCCCCCTGGGGCCAAAGTAAGTTATGCTATAGAAAAAGGAAGATTCTTGGGATTTTTCCTCCTGCTGAGAAAGCATTTATTCTTCAGTTCATTTTTCTTCAATTGGTACACGCAAGAAATAGGCCAATTCCGCAGCCTTTCGCTCAATTTCTCGCGGAGTCAAATTCTCATCAGTACGAGTCAAGGGAATGGCTCCCAGGCCTCTTATTTCCATATAAAGGACACGATGGGTATAAATACCCTCTTTCACTTCTATTCTGATGGACTGAATATCTTTCATAAAGAATCGTAGAAAGACGCGTCGACTTTTTCCAGGAAATCCCCAACGAAAAATATACACTATCCCTTCTTTTCGATCAAATCGATCATAACCGCTACCTATATTCCATGTAATTGTGCACCACAAATAGGAACTAATAAAGAGACCCGCGATCCCATAGAAAGACATTACGATCCCTTGTGGGAAAAAATTGATTTGTTGAGACGAAAATAAAGATATCAAATTCTTATCAAGATAACTAGAAATTCCAACCAATAAGAATCCTAATGAACCTAAAAAAAGGATAAAAGCCCAGCAGAAATTACTTGTTTTGCGAGATCCTGCTATAAATTCTATCCATATATATTCTGATCGCCGACTCATACATACTAGATCCAGTTGCATTTTATTGGAATTGAGGGAATAACCAAAATCAATTTCACTTTACTTTTTTTTGTTTCCGAAGTAACTCCCATCAACTAGTACTATTCTGATGTGAACTTTTAGCAGTAATTCATCGAATTTGTTAGATATAATAAAATAAAAACATCCCCTTCATATGATTCCCTATCAATACCTACATACATGTGGATAGATTGACTTTAATTTCAGACATAGGGGCAGCCCCGACCTATCTTTTAAAATTGCTAGAATTTATTTGCCCATATATTATGTTTATGCATGTCTAAGAGCTTTTTCGTTTATGTTCGTAAAAAGCCAGCTCTTATTGTTATACAATATTCTACTAAATGGATATCCGTGTTGTGTTTGCTAAGTCTTGAAAAAAAAACTAGATGAGATTTGAACACATCGGATTTAAAAAATCTTTTTTTTTTGAACATGAAGAAATAAAGAAGCCATTGCAATTGCCGGAAATACTAGGCCCACTAAAGGCACAAAAAGGGAGGGTAAGTTGTTGAGAATTGTCATAGAATGGGTACCTCGATTTAATATTTGTACCTGTTATTGTTATAAAGATATCTTATAATAATTATACTTCATATTCTAATTCGTATATTCGTATAGAAGTATACTAAGTATATCGAAGTGAGTATATATAATAAGTGAAAGCAATGTAGAACTAAGTAAACGGACTTATTCATCTTTCTACATGAAATAGATGTATGTATGATAATCCACTTTTTTTCTAATTCTTACTTTTTTTTCTTCTTATATTGTTCTTATCTTCTTCGTATAATTTCTTTTTTAATAAAAAAAAAAAAAGAGTCTCTTAAAAATTCCCGAAAGATTCGTTAGAATCCGATCCAAGAGCAGCGATTCTTAGAAAAGCTGGGACTTCCTGGGGGAGATATAGAAAGATGCAAGATTCTAGATTTTCTCTATTTCAATTATATTTTTATATTTGAATTATATACATATGCAAGAGGGGAACATGAAATTCGTTTTATTTGCCTTGCCTCCTACTGCTAATTATAAGGAAGAATTCGCTTTTTGTGTTGTTTTGTTGATAGAGGTTTACTGATTAGTAATCAGTAATATCGGTAAAAAACCAATTATCCGCATGATTCTTTCTACAATTAAATCTTATGTCACTAAAGAAAAATTCATTTTTCGGGTTTTGTTTTATTTTGATTCTGATAAACTAACTAACCAGCTGTTCGCCACAAAAAAAGTTTAACTCGAGACCCTACTTGATTGAATTTTGATTCAAAGGAAAAAAGGCGTGGAGCTGAAATAGCTCACTCAAAACACCTTTTAAAAGGTTACGTGGTACGATTGGGTCGAATAAGCCCTTATGAAATAAATATTCAGCCACTTGGGAACCTTCAGGTACTGTTTTATTCAATGTTTGTTCAATTACTCTTTTACCCGCAAATGCAATATAGGCATTAGGTTCGGCGATAATGATATCCCCCAACATACCAAAACTAGCTGTTACTCCACCAGTAGTGGGAGATGTAAGAATTGGTACATAGAATAACTTTTTATTTGATTGATAATCATATAAAGCGGAAGAAATTTTAGCCATTTGCATCAAGCTCAAACTTCCTTCTTGCATGCGTGCTCCTCCGGAAGCACACACTAGAATAAGAGGTAAAAAATTTTTGGTAGCATACTCGATCAAACGGGTGATTTTCTCGCCTACTACGGATCCCATACTACCCCCCATAAACTGAAAATCCATAACCCCAATTGCGATAGGAATCCCGTTTAGTTGACCTGTACCTGTTTGAACAGCTTCTGTTAATCCTATTTTTTTTTGATAAGAATCAATACGATCTTTATAAGGTTCCTCTTCTGAATGAAATTCAATGGGATCCAGAGAGACCATGTCGTCATCCATCGGATCCCAAGTACCTGGATCAACCGAAAGTTCGATTCTATCTGAACTACTTATTTTCAAATAATATCCGCATTGTTCACAAATATTCATTTTTGACTTCAAAAATTTCTTATAATTTAATCCATAACAATTTTCACATTGAGCCCACAAATGCCTGTATTTTTGAGTTACATCAGGATCATTAGAACTTTTTCTTATAGTTAAATCAATACCATTCGTACTTGTTTTTATATTGGAACTTTCGCTTTCACTACTATTTCCACTTTCACCGCAAATGGAATTAGAAATGTAATTGTCACTGTAATTCTTATTACTACTTAAAATGTGATTATCAATACAGATTTGAGACTGAAGATAAGAATCAACGCAATTTGTAATGTGACTTTTCCAACTATATTTAGTATTATAGATGGAAGTATCATAATCGGGATCGTCACTTTTCGATCCATTATTCCTATAACTATAATTACGAAAATCATAAAAAGAACTTTCTAGTTCACTCCGAAAAGAATGATCATTGTTAATCTCTAAAATTTGATTTTCAATATCAAAATATACGGAATAACTATACCTATTATTATCCCTAACAAAAAAGGTGTCATCAGAGATGAAATTCCGAATGTCCCTGACGCTAACTAAATGATCAACATTACTGTAACTAGAACTGTCACTATCACTCCAACTATGAATGCTTTTACCTTTCTCATTTCTAAACGGGCCCTGGCTTACACAGGTATTTTTAATAGGACCAAGACTATCCATTGATTT